TAAATTGTTTCTTCAAAAAGAAAATCAATAGTCATATTCCCTTGTGAGATTCAGAACTACGAAAGTAAGGGACCGGAAATCTTGGGATCCAAAGCTTGCTAAAGGACTGTAAATCCTTCCTAATTACCTTACCTCACCACTCTAGTTTATACTGACTTAGTCGTGAATTATATTGGATGGGCCGATGGGGAATCCAATTACGAGTTGTGGGAAGGGCTGAAGATATTTTGTATGCGGACTCGCGATAGGATCTGAGTGCTCGGTCATTCATCCAATCAATATTGGATGGGTGATTGGCTCTTAAAATCAAAATAGAAAAAACGAAAAAAAAAAATTCTGTTTGGTAACCCCCACCAAGAATAGAATAGCGTGTCTCTCAATTGTTTCAATTGTTTCACAGAAACAGAGACAGTAAGGCTTAGATCAAATGGGAGGTAGGAATATGTGATAGATAGTTATCTATCTTGACTTTCATTCTTAGAACTTATGAAAGTCAACAAAACAAAGAATGGGTCTTAATATTTCTACATGTTCTATTTCTATTAATAGCATCCCCTTCCAATGGGATAACTGCATATCTTGCTTGTACTTAATGCTTTCCGATTCCACCAGAAGAAATCATATAGGAACTTGTTAGAGTGGATCCATTGGATTGGATCCTCAATAGACTTAAGTTAAGTCAGAATCCCATTTTGACTCTGCACCATTGATTCCACTATTATTAGCGATCAATAATGGAATAATTCCTTCATATTCATAGAGATAGGGGACATGATTCACATGGATATAGTAAGTCTTGCTTGGGCGGCTTTAATGGTAGTCTTTACATTTTCCCTTTCACTCGTAGTATGGGGAAGAAGTGGACTCTAGGGGTATTACTAATTCATATGAATTAGTAAGTTTAAGTTGAGGAATCCAATTCTATCAATTTATATCAATTGTTTAATAGATCGTTCTACGAATCGTTTTAAAATCAAAATATCTCCATTTCCAAATTTAACCGAAATCCAGTAGTAATATTAGTAATATTCAATAATAACCTTTGGATCAAACAAATATTTCAATCATTTTCGATGAACCAGTTCTTACCAGAATTATGGATATTACAATGAGGGGTAATCCCTATTTTATTTCTTTCCCTCTTTACTGTTGAAAGAGGGAGTTGTTCTGCTATTACGTAGATACAATATCTACTTTCGGCTGGAGGCGACATATACATAGTGGTTGTCAAAAGAGGTACTAAGCATAATAAGATCTTGCTTGCGCCGGGTGATCCACATATCGCGCACTTACCGTTTTTTTATACTCCTAGGGATTTTCTTTATGCTTTATCACCTCACCTCGTGTCATGGCTCAAGCGTTAAAAAAAAAAATATTTGACTCTACTCCTTTTCCAAATCCAAATAAGTTACCATAAAACTCCTTGGATCATTGGATCATCTGTTAACGGCTCAACCAATTCAATTATTTCTATTTCTTCGGAAATAGAAAAAAAAAAAAAGGATTCATTGGGCTTCTTTTGTGTATGCCCCTACTATTCTTCCTCCATTGATTGTTTCGATAGATCCCGGGATTCATATTAAAAAGAATCATAAACCTATGAATTAGAGCAGTTGACGTTAGCTTATTTCGGATTGATCGGAATAAATACGCGAATTATGGATTGATCTATATCAATCCCATATCTTCATACACTACAATAGATAGTGTGGTGGAAAGGTTCATATAGTTCTTTCCACCATACTATCTCATCTATTGGATCCATATACTGCTAATTCAATCCAGTCTGCCCATTTCATTTAAGTTCATTTAAGACTTGGAATTGTAATCCCTTTCATTTCTTCAATCATTGATAAAAACTAATAACTCAAGTTTCAGTCAAATTAATCATTTTGACTGACTGTTTTTACGTAAATGATAAGTAAAAAAGCAGTAGGAACTAGAATGAACAGTGCAGTAGCAATAAATGCGAGGATATTTACTTCCATAATCTCATCATTGTTTTTTTGCTTCGGAATAACTAGGGATCTAATCCCATAGAGATAATAAATCTTTCTCCATAATTTGTAAATGCAATGGGATTAATTGCATCTTGATGATACTGAATCGGATCAATATCATGAATAACAATAACAATATCTGCTCTATCAAATCAATTCATCGTCGAGAATTGAATAGTATAACATAGGAAGATCTTTTATCCATACCAAAAAAAATGGGATTCCTGATCCAATCAAGAATCCAATTGAATTTCTCAACTCTTTCGTTTCTATAATCTAACGTCTTCCTTATATCATATCCAATAATCTGAGGTATCATCTGACCGATGTGTTCCATTAGTTACAGACCCAAACAGTCAAATGGAAAAAGGAAGGAATTCAGTTCTAAGCTAAGTTTTTTTGATGATCTAATCTTCTTAGAAAACAGAGAAGTACGATAACTACGGATCCTGGTATAAAAAGATCCAATATTCCGACAAATTCACTATTTTCTTTATTGATTCTGTTCTTTTTTTTTGATGGGACCGCTGCAATAGGAAGAAAAAAAAAAAGATTATTCATTCTATTCCCTCCTTAGAACTAGAACAGGATAAACGGATCTTTGTTTGATCTTTTATTATTTATATAATTAGTATCCTCTTCCTTGGATTGGGACGCATACATTGAGAATCCAGTGTGCAATTTGCATGAGATAGATTCTCCCCAATGAAAAATTCAATTAGTAATTGAGGTTACACAGAATCGGACCCAGAAAAAGGGTAGGTCAAGTCTCAAAAGTACTATGTCGGGGTAACTATGTTAAGTAAATTGTGTATGTGTTGTGCTCCCGGTAAACATATGGGTACTCAATTACATTCCATTGATCAGGAACAATCGATCAAAGCCAGACCCATATGGTCTCTCTTGGAATCCTGAATATGGTGATTCCTCTGATTGTCCCAACCTACATATGTCTCTCCACCATCAATTGGTACTAGTTGCAGTAATTGCAATTTCTGATTTTCCGATGAGAAATGCGAAACGAAATAAGGATCCTACCGCCGGGAATTAGATCCTCTTCACAGAAAATGGAGAGATGAATTGATTGATTCATCGGATCCTAATCCTAGGTCGGGACTGACGGGGCTCGAACCCGCAGCTTCCGCCTTGACAGGGCGGTGCTCTGACCAATTGAACTACAATCCCGGAGACCAGGGAAATGAGGTGTACAGCCCACATATTCTTATGATTTCATTCGAACCATTTATAATATAATTTATTTTATAAATTTATTTTATAATATAATTTATATTATAATAGCTGCGTTGTAACAGAGACACGAATGGTATACTGATATACATATACACATAGAATGGATATGTACTAGAGTGACACGGATTACTATTAATCCTGTGGTTATTGCCAATAAGAAACAATCTTTCAATCAAAAAAAAAAGGGACTCTTTTTTTTTTCTCCTTACTCTTTATTTTATTCCTTATACTTATAGATCATGACTCTAGATCATTAGCAACATCAGAACATGTGGAAACAAATAGAGATATATTCCAAAAGATGGAATCTTTATTCCTCCATATCATGCATTTTTTGAGGGCGAATTGGTTATATCATCCTAATGGATTGGCGAATTCTTGGGTCGAGCTGGATTTGAACCAGCGTAGACATATCGCCAACGAATTTACAGTCCGTCCCCATTAACCGCTCGGGCATCGACCCAGGGAGAATCCACTCTAGGCTTATTGAGAATCCATGATCAACTTCCTTTCCTACCCCCAGGGGAAGTCGAATCCCCGCTGCCTCCTTGAAAGAGAGATGTCCTGAACCACTAGACGATAGGGGCATACCTGCCCGACCGCCAGCATACTATGCTCATAGTATGAGCAGTTTTGGGGAATTGTCAATATAAACGAAGTATAGGATTCCTTCAGGGGGTGTTTTGTCCGGCAGAAAAAGAGGTAAACCCCGATTCCAATTTTCACTCATTGATTCGCACATCGTTAAGATGAGATATGCCTATCTCTATCTCATGCTAAGTCACGAAATTCAGGAACAATCGAAATCGAATTTTTTTTTGATTGATTCAAAAAGAATGATGTAGGATCTGTCAATCTGGTAAGAGACCGACAAGCAATCGAAGAGATTTCCCTTTTATTTTATGAGAATTCGGGTCAGGGTACGCGTCGAGTTCCTTCATGACATGATTCGATGAAATATCTTGGATCTATGTCGGATTGGTACATGTATCAATCAAGTGAATCTCGTTCTGCTGGGTCAATAAAAGCAATTAGGATCGGTCTTGGAACAATTCACTGCATTAATACTTATCAATTTCAATTAAATAATAAGGAAATACACTAGACTTCCTAGGTCAATCTAATTTCTTGTTCCTGAGTGAGCCCTAATATATGCATACATGTATCTATGTACATATAGTATATACATAGATACATGTGGTAGACTCATAGTGGACTTGGGCTAATTCATGAATTCAATAAAATAGGCCCTTTTAACTCAGTGGTAGAGTAACGCCATGGTAAGGCGTAAGTCATCGGTTCAAATCTGATAAAGGGCTTTTTTGCACGAAACGCCAGTCTTAGTCTTCATTTTTCGGTGGAGGATAGATATATTGTTGATATTTGTGATAAAAAAAGGTAACCGCCTGACATAATAGAATGAGTTCTAATTATAATGAGTTATAGAGTGAAACATTTGTTCATTATGATGAATGATGATAAGTTGATGATAAGTAGTCGGACTTATTAGATTATGAGGAGGACGTCACTACAAGGTATACTCTTCCTCATCTTTCATTATTCATAGTTTTGGTCTTGGGACATAGATATTCTAGATACCCAATTATGAATCGCCAAAGTATTCCTACTTCTCCGTCGTTCCAATCAGATCCATCGGAAAAATGAGAAATAAATAAAAAGTAAGTGAACCTGACCCATGGAATCATGACTATATCAGCTATTCTGATATTTAAATTCAATAGAGATCCA